GAATTATTTCAGCTCCATGCTTTCCTTCCTTTGAAAGAAAATACAATTCAAGTAGAAACGTATAAGCCTTAAATTTAATATTTAAAAATTAATTCTACATTTTAGTATTTGTTTGGGGGCGACTAAGCAGTTATTTCATTTATAGGAATGAAAGGAAAAGTCTGAAGAATTTTTTTTTTTATCGTTATTAAATCAATATGAAAACATTCCAATATACTAGAAAAAATTTACAATAAATAGATATAGAAAAATAATAAGAATAATAAAAAAATAATATAATTATAATAAAGAAGTTGATTATCATACATCTCTTTCATATAGAAAGATGAATAACCCCATTTATTTACACTTTTGATTTCCATTTATTATATACTTACTATCTTAATAATATAGATTATATATTAGTATTTTGACTCCCTATTAATTATATTTATTCCTTATTATATCGTAGTGTATATACTATATACATAATCACTATATACATAATACACTCTTATATTGTATATCTCCTAAGATATCTTTATAACAAAACAAAAACGGATTAAAATGGTAATATAATAATAAAGAGGTATAACTATTAAATCGAGGTAACCATTCTATGACAACAATCAGCAACTTACCCGCTATTTTTGTGCCTTTAGTGGGCTTAGTATTTCCGGCAATTGGTATGGTTTCTTTATTTCTTTATGTTCAAAAAAACAAAATTTTTTAGATATTATGTTATGCGGTTAAATCTTTTTTTTTAAGACTTAGGCTTATTTCGAGCATAACACAAATATCTAGCAAATATCTAGTTAATAGAATGGCAGTTTACCCCGAGTTCGTATGCATAAACATATGAGTAAATGATTTATAGCTTTTTGAAAAAAAAATTGGTATCGGTAAGATTTCGGCAGCGTAAAGTAACTATATCTACATGTCTGGGGATATCTATAAAAAATGATATCATATATTATCATATATATATAATACATAGAAAAGAGATGTTATTTTTTAGTTTAACTCTAAGCAATTGATGAATTACTCCTAAAGCTTCACATCATAATAGTGCTAGTTGATGAGGGTTACTTCGGAAACAAAAAAAGTCAATTTTATTGGGGTTCCTCCCAATTACAATACAATGCAACTAGATGTAGTATGACTTGGCGATCAGACCGGATATGGATAGAATTTATAGCGGGGTCTCGAAAACCGAGTAATTTCTGCTGGGCCTTTATCCTTTTTTTAGGTTCATTAGGGTTTTTATTGGTTGGAACTTCTAGTTATCTTGGTAGGTATTTTCTACCGTTATTTCCCTCGCAGCAAATCGTTTTTTTTCCACAAGGAATCGTGATGTCTTTCTATGGAATTGCGGGTCTTTTTATTAGTTCCTATTTGTGGTGCACAATTGCGTGGAATGTGGGTAGCGGTTATGATCGATTCGATATAAAAGAAGAAATAGTGTGTATTTTTCGTTGGGGATTTCCTGGAAAAAATCGTCGTATCCTTCTGCGATTCCTTATGAAGGACATTCAATCCATCAGAATGGAAGTTAAAGAGGGTGTTTTTTCTCGTCCTATACTTTATCTCGAAATCAGAGGCCAGGGGTCCATTCCCTTGACTCGTATCGATGAGAATTTGACTCTACGAGAAATTGAACAGAAAGCCGCTGAATTGGCCTATTTCTTGCGTGTACCAATTGAAGTTTTTTGAAAAAAAAAGTAAAAGCTTTCTTATTTTATTCGTAAGAAAAGGTGAAGAAAAAAGATAATTCTCTTTCTATTTTTTCTATAGCATAACTTAACTAAAGTTTCTGCCGAACTCTGATTAGAACAAAAAAAGTAAACGTACATGAAACAACCATAAAACAAAATAGTTTTTGTACATAAATTCTTTTTTTTTATGCATAGTTAAATCGACTGAAATCAATTCATTAATCATTAACGAAAGAAGTAAGAAATTGAAATAATGGATTCATTATATATATCAAAACATTTCGGAATAAAGAATTCCTATTAATTATTCCTCTACTGCGGGTGACCCGCAAGTTTTTTTTATTTTTTGCTATCTTGATAACCGGGGAGTTCTTGAGTCTCGAAATGTCAATAATATTGAGTAATTTGAATAAAAAAAGGCTCTTTCGTGCAGTCCCCCAAAGGAGATAATTGCTTCGAGAGCAATTGATATATATTGAAAGAATTTTATAAATTATATAATATATATTTATATTATATATTGATATTGTTTTCCTCTATTCTTTCGAAATTCAAGACCAAACACTGTACTGAATCACAAATAAAAAATCGGGATATAGACTGGAGACTTGTAATAGAACTGATACTTGATTGAAATAGGAGTATCGTATAGAGTCGACGAATGAGCCGAGTTAATTTCAAAATTCACAGACGGGCAAATGGCAAAAAAGAAAGCATTTATTTCCCTTCTATATCTTGCATCTATAGTATTTTTACCTTGGTGGATTGCTCCCTCATTTACATTTAACAAAAGTCTGGAATCTTGGATTAATAATTGGTGGAATACTAGGCCCTCTGAAATTTTTTTGAATGATATTGAAGAAAAGGGTATTCTAAAAAAATTCATAGAATTAGAGGAACTTTCCCTCTTCGACGAAATGATAAAGAAATACCCGGAAGGGCCTTTACATTTACCAAAACTCCATGCTGGAGTCTACAACGAAACAATACAATTGATCAAGATGCACAATGAGAGTGGTATACATACGATTTTACATTTCTCAACAAATATAATTTATTTCCTTATTCTAAGTGTTTATTATATTCTAGGTAATGAAGACCTTATTTTTCTTAACTCTTGTCTTCAAGAATTTATATATAATTTAAGCGACACAATAAAAGCATTTTCTATTCTTTTATTAACCGATTTATGTATAGGATTCCATTCGCCCCATGGTTGGGAACTAATGATTGGTTCTATCTACAAAGATTTTGGATTTGATCATAATGATCACATTATCTCCGGTCTTGTTTCTACTTTTCCAGTTATTTTAGATACAATTTTAAAATATTTTATTTTTCGTTATTTAAATCGCGTATCTCCGTCACTTGTAGTGATTTATCATTCCATGAATGATTGAAAAATGATCGAACGCTCCAATTATAATATTTGTTACTTTTTACATAAGTAAAAGAGCCAAAAATAGACTTATTCTTTCTAGCCAACCCCGGGGGAGTCCTTCAATATTTTATTTCATCCAAATTATTTCAGTATCTAGCAGAATCATAGATAAGGAACTATACTAGTGACTTAGCTAATTTTATTGTAGACATTTTTGGGATCAATGATTGAACCATGCAAACTAGAAATACTTTTTCTTGGATAAAGGAAAAGATTATTCGATTCATTTCCGTATCGCTCATCATACATATAATAACTCGGGCACCCATTTCAAAGGCGTATCCCATTTTTGCACAGCAGAGTTATGAAAATCCACGAGAAGCGACTGGCCGTATTGTATGTGCCAATTGCCATTTGGCGAACAAACCCGTGGATATCAAGGTTCCACAAGCGGTACTGCCTGATACTGTATTTGAAGCAGTTGTTCGAATTCCTTATGATCTGCAACTGAAACAAGTTCTTGCTAATGGTAAAAAGGGGGCTTTGAATGTAGGGGCTGTTCTTATTTTACCTGAGGGTTTTGAATTAGCCCCCCCCGATCGTATTTCGCCCGAGATTAAAGAAAAGATTGGAAATCTGTCTTTTCAGAGCTATCGCCCTACTAAAAAAAATATTCTTGTGATAGGTCCTGTTCCTGGTCAAAAATATAGTGAAATCACCTTTCCTATTCTTTCCCCGGACCCCACTACTAAGAAAGACATTCACTTCTTAAAATATCCCATATACGTAGGCGGAAACAGGGGAAGGGGTCAGATTTATCCCGACGGGAGCAAAAGTAACAATAATGTTTATAACGCTACAGCGGCGGGTATAGTAAACAAAATCATACGAAAAGAAAAAGGGGGATACGAAATAACCATAGTGGAGGCATCGGATGGACGTCAAGTGATTGATATTGTCCCTCCAGGGCCAGAACTTCTTGTTTCCGAGGGTGAATCTATCAAACTGGATCAACCCTTAACGAGTAATCCTAATGTGGGTGGATTTGGCCAGGGGGATGCGGAAATAGTCCTTCAAGACCCATTACGCGTACAGGGGCTTTTGCTCTTCTTGGGATCTAGTATTTTGGCACAAATCTTTTTGGTTCTTAAAAAGAAACAGTTTGAGAAGGTTCAATTATCCGAAATGAATTTCTAGATCCCCGGATTTATCACAATACCAAGTTATAAAAAGAAACAAATTATTGGTGGAAATTTTGTTATGTAATTCTGTATGACCAAAAAAATTATCAAAAGCCTTTTGCTTGTTTATATTGTTTTTCTATTATATATTTCAAATTACTTGTACCGCATTACTAGTGATCGTATTGTTTTTTCAATAAAAGTCGAAGGAGTATGATTATGTCACTATTGGCAGATTTAAATGCGATCGACTGAATGAAATTAGACTAAACTATAGTCTAGTATAAATAAGCGGAAAATCGAAACTAAAGTATAAAACGAATGAGAGGAACAAGGCATTCTAAGAAGGATTATTTGTCTTCCGAGTCTTTGACCCATGTCAAAATAATAATTATTCTTGACCTCATTCGTCAAAGATTCCTATTTGTAGTTTCATTTTTTTTTTCAAGGTTTATAATAAACCCCTTATTTAGGTTTATTACTTAATTTTACATAAAATAATATTTAGGTTTATTACTTAATTACATAAAATAATATTTATGTTTATTACTTAATTACATAAAATAATATTTAGGTTTATTACTTAATTACATAAAATAATATTTAGGTTTATTACATAAAATAAGTAGTAGTGGTGGACAAACAAAAACTATAGGAAAATTTTTTGAACAAACAGCACTTCTTTAATAAACTTTTAAATAGATTATTAAGAAATTTATATTATTAAGAAATAGAGAATTGTAA